AAGAAAAAGTATTTCTATTTTGCATGGTCCAATCGTTGATCCCGGAATTTCTACAATAAATTAGAAAGGTAGCTAGCTAGTATAGTTCCCTATCCACGAGTCTGCCATTGTACTGGAATAATTGTACAAATATAGGACGAATAACTTGACCAGGTAAACAGGTAGAAGTATAAAGAATCAGTAAGATTGAAAATACTTTCCTTATACACGAAGAAACATTCTAATTTGATTCATATCATTCAATGAATGAGTTCTTCATTCATTCATTGAATGATAAATGACTACAAGTGAAGGAGATACACGATTTAAATAATGGAAGATCCAATATTTCACAATTGTATCTAGAATAACTGGAAAAGTGGAAACAAGACCAGATATAATTTGATCATTATGAGCCAATCCAAAATCGTTGTAGACCGAACCAATTATAAGTTCCCAACCATGGGTCGAGTGAAATCCAATCCATAAATCAGTAACTAAAAGAATTGAAAAAGCTTTTATTGTGTCACTTAAATTATAGAGAAATTCCTGAACCCAAGAATTAAGAATTCTAAGTTCTTCATTACCCAGAATAAAATAACCACTTAGAATAGCGAAACATATTATATTTGTCGAGAAATGCAAAATGATATGTAGATTATACTCATTGTGTGTTTTGATCAATTGTATCGTTTCCTTGTGTATTTCTATACGAAGCTTTTGTATATGTGTGTCCGGGTACTCCTTTATCATTTCGTCCAACAGGAATAGTTCTTCTAATTCTATGAATCTGTCTAGAACGTTTTTCTCTTGAATATTATTCAAAAAAGTTTCGGATTGCCGGGTATTCCACCAATTAGTAATCCAAGGTTCCAGACTTTTCTTAAATGAGAGAGAGACCCACCAGGGCAAAAATACTATAGATATGAGATATGGGAGGGAAGTCAATGTGTGTGTGTGTTTTTTTTCATTTTGTATATGTGAATTGTTAATGAATTTACTTCATTCGTCTATTCTATCTGATATTTCTCCGAAGCACGAATTCTATAACAAGGTATCGAACCTATAAATCTATTCCCATTTTTGTCTTAAAATTGCGTCCTTGGATCTAGATATAGAAATAGAATAAGGGTCCTTTTCGGCTAAGATATATATCGAATTCCCGGAGATATCTCAATTGGGAAAATTCGAACTAATTTCATCTAAATTTGATTATCCGTTCGATGAATACTCGAAAACCCACTGGAAGTCACGAATATTCGTCGGATTTCGAGACGAAAAAACTCCCCTCGCATCAATTCATTATTTAGAAATGAATCACCATATAACCAAAGCCCGGAAATAACGTATTAATTAAAATTCTATATTACGATTACAAAATCCAAGTTCGGATATATTTGATGAAGCATACTTATTAGATTCTAATTATAGTAGATAATACTTTTGACTAGTATAAAATATAAAATGACTAGTATAAAATATAAAAAAATGGAGTTGGTTTACAAAAAATTGCTTTTGATTATAGTTGTTGTTCCATATACGTTCTCCTGCTTTTGTTTTATTCTATGTGGTCTCCTCGACAACGGAACGGGAAAAATCTAATATGTTTCGCTCGAATGAACATTCTGCGGAAACTTCAGTTGTCTTAAAAGGGGAATTCACAAGTGTCTTTTCTCATGCTGGGAAGACATTTATTCTTCAGTTCATTTCAAAATACTTCAATTGGTACGCGCAAGAAATAGGCCGATTCAGCAGCTTTTTGTTCAATTTCTCGTGGAGTCAAATTATCATCAGTACGAGTCAATGGAATGGCTCCCTGGCCTCTGATTTCCATATAAAGGACACGACGAGGATAAAGACCCTCTTTAATCTCCATTCTAATGGATTGTATATCTCTCATAAGGAAACGAAGGAAAATGCGACGATTTATTCCCGGAAATCCCCAACGAAAAATACATACTATTCCTTCTTTTCTATCAAAGCGGTCATAACCACTACCTACATTCCACGAAATTGTGCACCACAAATAGGAGCTAATGAATAGACCTGCAATCCCATAAAAAGACATCACAATCCCTTGTGGAAAAAAAATTATTTGCTGAGATGGAAATACGGATATCAGATTCCTACCAAGATAACTGGAAGTTCCAACCACTAAGAACCCTAGTGAACCTAAAAAAAGGATACAGGCCCAACAAAAATTACTTGTTTTCCGAGACCCCGTTATAAGTTCTATCCATATATGTTCTGATTGCCAGTTCATACTATACTAGATCCGCTTGCATTCGATTGGAATTGAGAGAATAACCAAAATGAATTTGACTTTACTTCTATTGATCCCGAAGTAACTCTCATCAACTAGCACTATTTTGATGGAAACCATCAGGAGTAATTGGTTATATACGTTGACTTTTTATTTAAAATATTCGCCAATCCATTCATTTTTTACCAGCTATATCCATATATATGCATTTACGCGGATATCATGTGTCCGTATGCATAACAAACAGTTCTTTCCTTTGTGTTCGAAAAGAGCCACATATCGTACCATATTAAACTAAATAAATATATGTATTATGATCCCGTTATGATACCATGTTCAAATAAATTGATGAGAATTGGTTCCGTCGGATCTATACAATCTTATTTTTTTGGACATGAAGAGATAAAGAAGCCATTGCAATTGCCGGAAATACTAGGCCCACTAAGGGCACAAAAATGGAGGGTAAGTTGAGATCTGTCATAGAACGGGTGCCCCTTTCTTTATACCTATTATAAAGATATCTTATCATAAAGATATCTATTTATAAGTAATATTAATGAAATCTATTATAAGTGCAAGGAATGTCGAATTAAATGAAGTGTACCTAATTCATATTTCATTTTGAAAATGAATTTTTTAATTATTCTTCTCCCATCCTTATCTTCTTTCTAATAAGGAGTTTTTTTTATTAGTATGAACTAAATATAAATACTTGTTCGCTACAAATAATTGAATTTAGTGCTCTACTTTAATTTCAATTTCCTTCATTTTGATTCAAGGGAAAGAAACCGTGTAGTTGAAATAGCTCACTCAGAACACCTTTTAAAGGATTACGTGGTACGATTGAGTCGAATAAGCCCTTCTGGAATAAATACTCAGCTGATTGTGAACCCTCGGGTACTGTCTTATTCAATGTTTGTTCAATTACTCTTTTACCCGCAAATGCAATGTAGGCATTTGGTTCAGCAATAATAACATCTCCCAACATACCAAAACTGGCTGTTACTCCACCGGTTGTAGGAGATGTAAGGATTGAGACATAGAATAACTTTTTATTTGATTGATAATTATGTAAAACAGAAGAGATTTTAGCCATTTGCATCAAGCTCAAACTTCCTTCTTGCATACGTGCTCCTCCGGAAGCACACACAATAATGACAGGTAGAGATCGATTAGTCGCATACTCGATCAAACGGGTGATTTTCTCGCCAACTACGGATCCCATACTACCCCCCATGAACTCAAAATCCATAACCCCAATTGCTATTGGAATACCGTTTAGTTGACCTACGCCCGTTTGAACAGCTTCAGTTAAACCCGTCTTTCTTTGATAAGAATCGATACGATCTCTATAAGGTTCTTCCTCTGAATGAAATTCGATGGGGTCCATAGAGACCATATCTTCATCCATAGGATCCCAAGTGCCCGGATCAATCGAAAGTTCAATTCTATCTGAACTGCTCATTTTCAAATGATATCCACACTGTTCACAAATATTCATTTTTGACCTAAAAAATTTTTTATAATTTAATCCATAACAATTTTCGCATTGAACCCATAAATGTCTGTATTTTTGATTTATATTGAAATCACTGTCATTGTCATTGTCATTGTCATTGTCATTGTCATTACTATTCGTTCTTATACTAGTACTAGAACTCCCGCTTTCACTACCACTTACACTTTCCGTACAAATGAAACTATAAATATAACTGTCACTAGAATTGTCGGTACCACCTGAAATAGAACTATTAATACTGACTTCAAAACGAAGATAACTATCAATGCAACTATTAATGTGATTAGTCCAACTAGATTGAGTATCATACATGTAATGATAATTGTAGTGATTATTACTATTAGACCCACTATTCAAATAATTAGAAAAAACACTTTCTAGTTCACTCAGAAAAGAACTACCATTGTCAATCTCAAAAATCTGATTTTCAATATCAAAATATACAGAATAACTGTCACCATTACTATCCCTAACTAAAAAAGTGTCGTCCGAGATAAAACTCCAAATATTCCTGATATCAAATAAATAATCAACATTACGGAAAGTATAACTGCTACTATTACTCCAATGGGGAATGTTTTTCCCCGTATCCGTTTTAATAGGCTCTTCACTTCCACTGGTATGTCCAATAGCATCAGAACTATATATTGATTTATTCAGCCCACACCTATGTTCTAGCTTTTCGTTAAACAACATCAAATTGAACCACCATTTTTCCATAGAGTCTTCCCGCCCCCTATTTGATGAAAATACAATAGATGAATAGTCATTCGATAAAGAATCATTTTACTATTTTTTTTTATTTCCTATCAAAATGAAGCATATGGATCCAATCATTAGGATTGTTAACTAACAACGGGTGAGTATTGAAAGAAATGATTCTTATTTTTGGAGAATCCGGGGTATCCACTTCGATATATATTATGATCGAATCTTTTCCTCAATTTAAAATAGAAAGACAGGTTTCTCTCATGTCATGTACAAATTATCAATAACAAGATAAATAGTTGTTTCTTTTCTTCCTATAAAATGCAGAATTCATTCTCGTATAATCTCTATCCTATAATAAAATAATACGTTTCTATTGCAACATGGAACTAAAAAGACAATATACAGGGTGGGTAGAAGGAGCCCTCCCCTGGCTTGATCTCTAGTCTGAACCTACGGGATATAAAATGATCCACGAATCCCAAGGATCCATCGGATTCATTTTATTATGTACCTAACAATAAACAATAA